AACTATCTATGGGGTATTAGGGATCAAAATTTGGATATTTGTAGACGAAGTATAAGTATAATAAACCCTCCGTTTCAATTCTGTTATATCTAATGGTTGAAGAAAACACTCTTTCATTCTTTGTCTAATCAAGCCAAACAAAAAGTCAAACTTCGGCAATTCTATAGGGTTGAATAAAAACTAGATTAACCATTTGATATAATTGCTATGCTTAGTGTGTGACTCGTTGATTTTTTTAAGGTTATAAAAAAAAAAAAAAAAAGACTGATCCATAGTATCAACTAAGAACTATAGAACTTATAACCAACTCATCGTTTCGTATTATCTGGATCAAAAGAAACAGTTCAGATAGGATCTATTGGTCATATCATTGTAGCAACTGAAATCTTTTTTTGCATAAACAGAAAAACAAATCAGATTTTGAGTTTGATTTGTAAAGCGCAATTTTAAAGGATGTGGATAAGTGGAATGATGAGAGAAAGAGAGATCAAATATCAATGCTATATGATTCCAATCTAATATGTAAGGTCTCTAAAAAATCTCAGAAAAAACAATGTATCTAATAAAGCATCAATATTTAGATTCAGCCTTAATTTGTTGATAGAACAACAAAAAGAGCTTCGAGCCAAGCAAGATTAAGAGGATTGACTCAAGAACAAAGTCCATGAAAAGCTCCATTGTCAAATTCAGACCTAACCATTAATAGAGAAGCGATGGGAACGAAGGAACCCATGAATAGAAACGATTCTCTTGAAGATGAGTCCTAATAATTCATCGGGTGGGATGGCGGAACGAACCAGGAACCTTTTGGTTGATTCTGAAAAATCAGAGGCTAACCCAACACCTGAATGAGATATTGAAAGAGTAAATATTCGCCCGCGAAAATTGGATTTTATTGAATTGTTCAATTTTAAGCGATCCGATACGATAAAAAGAAAGGAAAATAAGGATTCGTTAGACTATAAAAACTGGAATTATTCCTAACTTGAAATATGTATAATATGGATCTATTTTAGTTAAGATAGCAAAATTAAAGTATAGAAGAATTTCAAATAAACTAGATAAAATTTGAAAAAATCCATGGATTTAACGTATTATTCATTACTTACATAGATGGATATCTTAATTAACTATTTTCTTTTGATTCGCGAGGAGCTGGATGAGAAGAAACTCTCATGTCCAGTTCTGGAGTAGAGATGGAATTGCGAAACAACCATCAACTATAACCCCAAAAGAACCAGATTTCGTAAACAACATCGAGGAAGAATGAAGGGAATATCTTCTAGAGGTAATAGTATCGGTTTCGGTAGATATGCTCTTCAAGCACTTGAACCTACTTGGATCACATCTAGACAAATCGAAGCGGGGAGACGCGCAATGTCACGAAATGTACGTCGTGGTGGAAAAATATGGGTACGTATATTTCCAGATAAACCAGTTACAGTAAGACCTGCAGAAACACGTATGGGGTCGGGTAAAGGATCTCCCGAATATTGGGTAGCTGTCGTTAAACCGGGTAGAATACTTTATGAAATAGGGGGAGTAGCAGAAAATGTAGCCAGAAAGGCTATTCAAATCGCAGCATCCAAAATGCCTATACAAACTCAATTTATTCTTTCAGAATAGAACTGTAAAATGAAAGGCAAGAAGTCTTTCCTTTGAACTAACATGTGGGTTTCTCTTTTGTTTTGGACAAAGAATATTTCTTTTTTTTTTACGCCCCTTTTGCATTTTTAAAATAGATTCAAAAAATGATATGATCCAACCCCAGACCCTTTTGAATGTAGCGGACAACAGCGGGGCGCGAAAATTGATGTGTATTCGAATCATAGGAGCTAGTAATCGCCGATATGCTCATATTGGTGACATTATTGTTGCTGTGATCAAAGAAGCAGTACCAAATATGCCTCTAGAAAGATCTGAGGTGATCAGAGCTGTAATTGTACGTACTTGTAAAGAACTCAAACGTGATAACGGTATGATAATACGATATGATGACAATGCTGCAGTTGTCATTGATCAAGAAGGAAATCCTAAAGGAACAAGAATTTTTGGTGCGATTGCACGAGAATTGAGACAGTTAAATTTTACTAAAATAGTTTCATTAGCCCCTGAGGTATTATAAAACGAAATCATGATTAGAGTTATATAGTTCTAGTAAAATTGGCTTGAATGAGATCGATTAATTATTAGTAGATTATGTCTCACGTATATACTTTAATAAAAATAAAGAATAATTTTAAAAGAGCATGTTTATTATATCCAAATTCTGAGAAACCACTAATTTTAGTTCATCATGGGTAGAGACACTATTGCTGATATAATAACTTCTATACGAAATGCTGACATGAATAGAAAAGGAACAGTTCGAATAGCATCTACTAACATCACTGAAAACATGGTTAAAATACTTTTACGAGAAGGTTTTATCCAAAATGTGAGGAAACATCGGGAAAACAAAAAAGCTTTTTTGGTTTTAACCCTGCAACATAGAAGAAATAGTAAAGGACAATATAGAACTGTTTTAAATTTAAAAAGAATAAGTCGACCTGGTCTACGAATCTATTCTAATTACCAACGAATTCCTAGAATTTTAGGTGGGATGGGAATTGTAATCCTTTCTACTTCTCAAGGTATAATGACAGACCGAGAGGCTAGACTAGAAAGAATCGGCGGAGAAGTTTTGTGTTGTATATGGTAATCCTTCGAATACCCGAATTAGATCCGAGACTTCCTATTTGTGAAAACAAAAAGCGAAAGGACGGGTTGTCTAATAGCACTCTTCCTCCAATAGTTGATACACCAAGGAGGTTTTACCTCAAATGAAAGAACAAAAATGGGTTCATGAAGGTTTAATTACCGAATCACTTCCCAATGGTATGTTCCGGGTTCGTTTAGATAATGAAGACCTAATTTTAGGTTATGTTTCAGGAAGGATCCGGCGTAGTTTCATACGGATTCTACCCGGGGATAGAGTCAAAATTGAAGTAAGTCGTTACGATTCAACTAGAGGACGTATAATTTATAGAATTCGCAATAAAGATTCAAAGGATTCGATTGATTAGATAGTTTTTTATTTTAACCTTCAACATTATTTTCCGGAAAGTACAATTCCCGATTCCAAATTTCAAGAAACTTATTTTCTTCCAAGAATCAATTCATAATTAAGGTAAGGAATGAAAAATATGAAAATAAGAGCCTCCGTTCGTAAAATTTGTGAAAACTGTCGACTGATCTGCCGGCGAGGACGAATTATAGTAATTTGTTCCAACCCGAGACATAAGCAAAGACAAGGCTAATCTTTTGAAAATAACTCTCTAAAGAACCCTAAGGACAAATAAAAATAAAGGAGTCGTTTTGACATGAAATGGATATATCCATATACCTCTGACTCATATTTATGAGATGATAAAATATGGCAAAACCTATACCAAAAATCGGTTCACGAAAAACTGGACGTCTTAGCTCACGTAAGAGTGGACGTAGAATTCCAAAGGGAGTTATTCATGTTCAAGCAAGTTTTAACAATACTATTGTGACTGTTACAGATGTGAGGGGTCGGGTGGTTTCTTGGTCCTCAGCCGGTACTTGTGGATTCAGGGGTACAAGAAGAGGAACGCCATTTGCTGCTCAAACCGCGGCAGGAAATGCTATGCGTACAGCAATGGATCAAGGTATGCAACGAGCAGAAGTTATGATAAAAGGTCCCGGTCTTGGAAGAGATGCAGCATTACGAGCTATTCGTAGAAGTGGTATACTATTAAGTTTCGTACGAGATGTAACCCCGATGCCACATAATGGCTGTAGACCCCCTAAAAAAAGGCGTGTATAGACTTAAACACTGAAGAGATTTCAAGAGAAATAAATGATTCAATGATCTGATCAAATATCAAATAATATTACTATGGTTCGAGAGAAAGTCACAGTATCGACTCGGACACTAGAGTGGAAGTGTGTTGAATCAAGAGCAGATAGTAAGCGTCTTTATTATGGACGTTTTATTCTGTCTCCGCTTAGGAAGGGGCAAGCCGATACAATCGGTATTGCAATGCGAAGAGCTTTGCTTGGCGAAATCGAAGGAACATGTATCACACGTGCAAAATCTGAGAAAATACCACATGAATATTCTACCCTAATAGGGATTCAAGAAGCAATACATGAAATTTTAATGAATTTGAAAGAAATTGTATTGAGAAGTAATCTGTATGGAATTCGCAACGCGTCTATTTGTATCAGGGGTCCTGGATCTGTAACTGCTCAAGACATCATCTTACCACCTTCTGTGGAAATCGTTGATAATACACAGCATATAATGACCTTGACAGAACCAATTGATTTGTGTATTGGATTACAAATTGAAAGGAATCGAGGATATTCTATAAAAACCCAAAATAACTTTCAAGATGGAAGTTATCCTATAGATGCTGTATTTATGCCTGTTCGAAATGCAAATCATAGTATTCATTTTTATGGGAATGAGAAGGAAAAACAAGAAATACTTTTTTTAGAAATCTGGACAAATGGAAGTTTAACTCCTAAAGAAGCACTTCATGAGGCCTCCCGGAATTTAATTGATTTTTTTATTCCTTTTATACATGCGGAAGAAGCAAACTTACATTTAGAGGACAATCAACACAAGGTTACTTTACCCCTTTTTACTTTGCATAAAAAATGGACTAAACTAAGAAAAAACAAAAAAGTATTAAATTCGATTTTTATAGACCAATCAGAATTGTCTCCCAAAATCTATATTTGCCTTAAAAGGTCTAATATACATACATTGTTGGACCTTTTGAATAAGAGCCAGGAGGATCTTATGAAAATAGAACATTTTAAGATAGAAGAGGTAAAGCAAATACTGGACATTCTAGAAAAATATTTCACAATGGATTTACCGAAAAATAAGGTTTCAATACATTAGGTTTATTTCATTTTTTATTTCTAAAAAACGATGAAAAGCTGTTTTTAATTTTTAAGCGAAAGAAAATTCATAGCCTCCG